CCTAGATACGGTTAGTCAATTCAATTTTGAATATATTCCGAGTATATGAATTGTATTAAAGATTTAAAACTCATTAAAATTTATGCGAAATGCTTTTCTATTTCTAGAACGTCCAATATATATTTTATATCTTCTATGCGAAAATCTTTAATTTTCATAAGGTCTTCTTGACTCTTATTCAAAAGTTCTAATAATGTATGGATATTGGACCTTTTGAGGCAATTATAGACCCTGGGGGGCAATTCTGATTGGTCAATAAAAATATATTTCAATGCTATTTCTTTTTTTGTTTTCCTTGGTTTCGTCAATCTACCATGAAAATTAAAAAGGGGTAAAGTACTTTTGTGTTGATTGTTTTCTAAATGGAAGTTTTCTTCTTCTGCATGTAAAAAGGGAATAAAAAAATCAATCAAATTTCTGGAAGCCTCATGAAGTGCTTCTTTAGGAGTTAAACTTCCATTTGTCCATATTTCCAGAAAAAGTATTTCTTGTTTTTCATTTCCATTCACATAAGAATGAATACTATGATTTGCATTTCGAACAGGCATGAATACAGCATCTATAGGATAACTGCCATTTTGAAAGTTATTTGGCGTTTTTATACGATATCCGCGATTCCTCTCAATTTGTAATTCAATACACAAATTTATTGGTTCTGTTAGGTTAGCTATATGCTGTGTATTATCAACACTTTCCACCGAAGATGGTAAGATGATATCTTGAGCAGTTACATACCCAGGACCCTTAACACAAATAGACGCATTACGTGTTCCATACAGATTACTTCTCAATACAATTTCTTTCAAATTCATTAAAATTTCATGTACGGATTCTTGAATACCTACTATGGTAGAATATTCATGGGGTATTTTATCGGATTTTGCGCGTGTGATACATGTTCCTTCTATTTCTCCAAGCAAAGCTCTTCGCATCACAATGCCTATTGTATCGGCTTGGCCTCTCATAAGTGGAGCCAGAATAAAGCGTCCATAATAAAGACGCTTACTGTCTGCTCTTGATTCAACACATTTCCACTGTAGTGGTCCAGTAGATACTATTACTTTCTCTTGACCCATAGTAATATTATTTGATCAAATCATTGAATTATTTATTTCTCTTGAAATATCTTCAATGTTTATTTTTACACACGTCTTTTTTTAGGGGGCCTACAGCCATTATGTGGCATAGGGGTTACATCTCGTATGAAAGTTAATAGTATACCACTTCTACGAATAGCCCTTAATGCCGCATCTCTTCCGAGACCGGGGCCTTTTATCATGACTTCTGCTCGTTGCATACCTTGATCCACTACTGTCCGAATAGCATTTCCTGCTGCAGTTTGAGCGGCAAATGGTGTCCCTCTTCTTGTACCCTTGAATCCACAAGTACCGGCGGAGGACCAAGAAACTACTCGTCCCCGTATATCTGTAACCGTCACGATAGTATTGTTGAAACTTGCTTGAACATGAATAACTCCTTTTGGTATTCTACGCGCATTTTTACGTAAACCCATAAGTTTATTCTTACGTGAACCAATTCTTGGTATAGGTTTTGCCATATTTTATAATCTCATAAATCTAAGTCAGATTTATATTATATGGATATATCCATTTCATGTCAAAACAGATCCTTTATTTAGTTATTTGAAGATTGGGTACTTTAGATTTCTAAAGTCCCCCCTCTCCCCCCTTTTTTCTAAAAATTATCCTTGTCTTTGTTTATGTCTTGGGTTGGAACAAATTACTATAATTCGTCTTCGCCTACGGATCAGTCGACATTTTTCACAAATTTTACGAACGGAGGCTCTTATTTTCATATTTGTCATTCCTTAACTTAATTCTGAATCTCTTTATTGGAAGAAAATAAGTTTCTTGAAATTTTTAATTTCGAGTTGTATCTTTATGAACTGAATGGCAAAATTGAGAAAATCACCTAATCACTAATCCTCTTTGTTTCAGATTCAATAAATTATACGTCCTCCGTTGAATCATAATTACTTTCCTCAATTTTGACTCTATCTACTGATACTATGTGGATAAAAAAATTATGCCAAATCCTTCCTGAAACATAACCTAGAATCAGATTTTCATTATCTAAACGAACCAAGAGTATACAGTTGGGATGTGGTTCAGGCATTCAACCTTCATGAACTCTTTTTTGTTCTTTCACTTGAGGGATCAACTAATGTGGGAGGCATAATATTAAAATAGAAACCCATTCTTTCGCTTTTTTTCACAAACATGAAAGTTTTTTATATGATTCGGATATCAGAAAGATTACCATATATAACACAAAATTTCTCCACCGATTCCTTCTAGTCGAGCCTCTCTTCCTGTCATTATACCCCGTGAAGTAGAAAGAATTACAATCCCCATCCCGCCTAAAATTCTAGGGATTCGTTGATAGTTAGAATAGATTCGTAGACCGGGTCGACTGATTCGTTTTAAATTTAAAAAAGTTCTACATGGCCCTTTCCTATTCCTTCTATGCCGTAGGGTTAAAACCAAAAAGTATTTGTTGCTTTCCTGATGTTTCCTCATGTTTTCAATAAAACCTTCTCGTAAAAGGATTTTAACAATGTTTTCAGTGATGTTAGTATATGGTATTCGAACTGTTCTTTTTTTATTCATGTCAGCATTTCGTATAGAGGTTAGTATATTAGCAATAGTGTCTTTACTCATAATAAACTAAGATTTTTGTTGTCCCCGAATTTTGATATAATCAACATGCTCTTTTTTTCTGAATTATTAAAGACATATACATAAGGCACAAACAATCCACTAATTAATTTAATCTTAATCAATTTCATTCAAATACTATAAAACTGTAAAACTGTATTATGGTCTCATCTCATCTTATAATACTTCAGGTGCTAACGAAACTATTTTAGTGAAATTTAATTGTCTTAATTCTCGGGCGATTGCGCCAAAAATTCGAGTTCCTTTTGGATTTCCTTCTTGATCAATAACAACTGCAGCATTGTCATCATATCGTATTATCATACCGTTGTCCCGTTTGAGTTCTTTACAAGTACGTACAATTACAGCTCTGATCACTTCTGATCTTTCTAGTGGTGTATTTGGTATTGCTTCTTTGATTACAGCAACAATAACGTCACCAATATGAGCATATCGTCGATTACTAGCTCCTATGATTCGAATACACATCAATTTTCTGGCTCCGCTGTTATCCGCTACATTCAAATGGGTTTGAGGTTGAATCATATCATTTTTTATCTGTTTTTTCAATGCAAAGGACTAAGTAAAAAAAAGAAATGTTGTTTATTCAAAAAAAAAAGAAACCTGCAATTGTTTTTTTTTTATACAAAAACCTCTTTTTTTTTTGTTCTACATTCTTATCCTGAAATAATGAATTGAGTTCGTATAGGCATTTTGGATGCTGCTATTGAAATAGCCTTTCGGGCTATATTTTCGGCTACCCCACTCATTTCATAAAGTATTCTACCTGGTTTAACGACAGCTACCCAATATTCGGGAGATCCTTTTCCCGAACCCATACGTGTTTCTGTAGGTCTTACTGTAACTGGTTTGTCTGGAAATATACGTACCCATATTTTTCCGCCGCGGCGTGCGTTTCGTGTCATTGCTCGTCGCCCTGCTTCTATTTGTCTCGATGTGATCCAAGCGGGTTCAAGTGCTTGAAGGGCATATCTGCCGAAGCAAATACGATTACCTCGATAAGATATTCCTTTCATTCTTCCTCTATGGTGTTTACGAAATCGGGTTCTTTTGGGGTTATAGTTGAGGGTTTTTTATTAATTCCATCTCTACTCCAGAACCGGACGTGAGAGTTTCTTCTCGTCCAGCTCCTCGCGAAGGAAACAATTATAAAATAATATACATGTATTTAATCATGTATTTTATGAATAATATATTGAAACAATATATTGAATCATGAGAGTCTTTGATAATCTATTAGAAATTTATATATCTTTGTTGAGATATAACTAACTAAACATGTATTAGATTTCTATTTATAGATAATTTCATTTTATTTTGGCTTTTATTATCATATCGGATGAACTAAAATTTCGAAATCCAAAAAATAAAAATTTTCGCGGGCGAATATTTACTCTTTTAATTCAGTTTTAGTTTTATAGGATTAGTTTATAACATGACGTTTCAGAATAAATGAATTAGTTTCTGGTTCGTTCCGCCATCCTACACAATGAATCATTAGGATTCGTTTTCAATAGAATCTTATGCACTCACGGGTTCTGTCGTTCCCACCGCTTCGCGATTAATGGTTAGGTCTGAATTCTCCAACGGAGCTCCTAAATGAAATTTGTTCTTGAGTCAATTCTCTCAGTTTTTATTGACTCGGGGCTCTTGATTTTTTTGTTCTATGAACAATTTTGTTTAATTAGAATTAGGGATTAATCAGTATTAATGCTTTATTACATTTCCCTTTATGAAATGAATCATAGACCTTACAAATTGGAACTCTATATCTATATCATTGATATTTTTTTTTCTCTCTTTCTCTCACCCTTCCATTTATCCATATACTTTACTTTATATTGTTTCACAACTTCTAATCAAAATCAAATTTTATTTTTTTTTCTTTATTTTAGCCAAAAAAGATTTCAGTTGCTACAATGATATGGCCGATATATCATATCTCGACTGGTTCTTTTTATATCTAGATAATGCGAAACGATGAGTTGGTTATTAGTTCATACTATGGGCTGGTCTATTTTTTTTTTTTTTGAATCTAAGCCTAAAAATAAAAAAACCAACGAGTCACACACTAAGCATAGCAATTATACCAAATTAAATGATTAATGGAATTTTTATTCAACCTTATATAATTAGAATTATTCATTTTTTTATTTAACAGAAAAAAAAAAATGAAAGAATTTTTTATTTTTTGTTATATTACCCGATAGATCTAAAGATAAGTCAAGTAAAGGATTATTATTCCTCATCTACAAATATCCAAATTTTGATACCTAATACCCCATAGATAGTTCCGACTGG